ATTTCATCTTTGGACCAAAAACAAGCAAGAGGTGGAATACCACAAAGAGAAAGTGTACCAAATAAAAAAGCAGTTTTTGTAATTGGTACATGTTTTCTTAAACCGCCCATAAGAACCATATTCTGACTTTTTTCTGGAGAATATCCAACAATAGTTTCCATCGAATGAATAATTGCTCCAGATCCTAAGAACAACAATGCTTTCGAATAAGCATGAGTAATCAAATGAAATAAAGCAGCTCGATAAGACCCCATACCTAGAGCTAACATCATATAACCCAATTGAGACATTGTAGAATAAGCTAAACTTTTCTTAATATCTTTTTGAGCAAGAGCTAAAGTGGCTCCTAAAAACAATGTTATTATACCTATCAAAGCTATTAGATTTATTATGTAAGGTATAACTATGAAAAGAGGAAGAAGCCGAGCTACAAGAAAAATTCCTGCTGCTACCATGGTAGCAGCATGTATAAGAGCCGAAATGGGGGTAGGCCCTTCCATAGCATCCGGTAACCATACATGAAGGGGAAATTGGGCGGATTTAGCAATTGCTCCGGAAAATAATAAGAAGGCACATAAAGTAACAAATAAAAAATCAACCTCATCATTATAAACCAAATTTTTTAATATTTCAAACAAATCCCTAAATTCGAAACTACCCGTTATCCAATAAAAACCCAGAATTCCTAATAATAAACCAAAATCCCCGACACGATTAGTTACAAACGCTTTTTGACAAGCATTCGCCGCACTAGGTCGTGTGAACCAAAACCCTATTAATAGATAAGAACACATTCCAACTAATTCCCAAAAAATATAAATTTGTATCAAATTCGAACTAGTAACTAATCCCAACATTGAAGTATTGAAAAAACTCATATAAGCAAAAAATCTCAAATATCCCTGATCATGAGACATATAATTGTCACTATAAATAAGAACCAAAATTCCAACAGTAGTGATTAATATTGACATAATAGAAGTAAGCGGATCAATCAAGTAACCAAATTCTAAAGAAAAATCATTATTGATGGTCCAAGACCATACATATTGATAGATAGAATTGTTATTTATTTGCTGAATAAAAAACTGTACTGAAAAAACCATAACTATACTTAACAATAAAACACTAGGAAAAGCCCACATACGACGAAGGTTTTTTGTTGCTGTTGGAAAAAGTAGAAGTCCTGCTCCAATTAACATAGGAACTGGAAGTGTAATGAAAGGTATAATCCATGAATATTGATATGTATATTCCATAAAAAAAAAAAAAAATTTATCTTAATTAATTGTTTCTGATTTACCGGTTCTTATTCCTTTTCTTTTGAAAAGGATCGGTTAATAAAAAAAAAATTAAGATATATAAAATAAAACTTAAATAGAATTTTCTAGCCTTAATTATTCTGAATCTTTCCAAACTACTTCAAATATTTAAAATCAAGAGGTTATAATTGGTCAAATGATATGAACAAGTCACTAGTGAAAAAAAAAATACATATTTTTTTTTATTAATATTGAATTGTTAATATTAAATTTTATGAAGATATAAAAAATGAAAATTAAAATTTTCATTCTAATTATTACGTATTACAATAATTTATTTATATCTATAGAACAAGATAAATAATTACACCAAAAACAGTATTTGATATGAATCATAAAGCCTATAACTTGACCCATAAAAACTATTTATTGTAATTCGTTTATTCAGAATCATTAACCAATTAGTTTTGTAACTAATTGATTGTCTTCCATTACAATAAAAGCTATTTGTAGGAAATGCTATGATATCCAACACTTTATTTTACGTAAAATAAAAAAAAAGGGCAAATAAAATGCCTTTTATATATAAGATTTATATATAAGATTATGTATTTTGTATACTTTAACAGATTAACTACTAGTCTCATTCTAATTTTATAATTTAAATTGGGTGTACTCTTTCTTCGAGCTTGACCAATTTAATTAATTAATATAATAGAAAATAAAATTATTAAAGTTTTTAAAATTAAGCGATAGAGGGTTGGGTTATTAAACTTTTCGATATATTTTATTACATGTATAAATGTAACACGACGAAAATAGAAAGAAAACAAAACGCACAATCTTTTTTGTTTGTATTTTTTTATTTTATCAACTTCAATCTATTCTATTTGGCATAGTCGATCTTATTGTTCTTAGTAATATTTTATGCGATTTTTACACATACCCCTTTTTTTTATGAAGGGAGTCTAATTTAGAGAATAAATAGATAGATAATAGTAAAGAACAATTGATTTTGAACAATAGATGTCTTTCACATCCAACCGAAGAACCTATTATAATTTTTTAATGGCAGTTCCAAAAAAACGCACCTCTATTTCAAAAAAACGTATTCGTAAAAATATTTGGAAAGGGAAGGGATATCGGGCAGCATTAAAAGCTTTTTCGTTAGCGAAATCTCTTTCTACCGGGAGTTCGAAAAGTTTTTTTTGTGTAACAAATAAATAATCTTAATCGGTCTAATTATAAAAGTAATCCAATTTTGGTTATAATTTATTTTAAAATTTTAAATAAAATAATAAATAATATTAATATCATAATAGTAAAATAATATATATTTAAAATAATATATATTAATATATATAAAATAAATTACAATATAATAAATATAAATCATAAATAAATAAATAAAATTTTAGTTTCATAATGTTTTAATTTAAACTAATAAAACTAATATTCAATTAAATTTGTTTTACTTTAATTTGAAGGCGTCTTTTTGCTTTCGTTTCTGATATAGATAAGAATTCTGTTGTCTACTGAATTCGAAAAATGACCCGTATTTTTTTGTTTGAAAAAGGGATAAATGCAAGCACAAGGTTTCGCCTTTTGTTTTAGTATGTTTTATCATTTTCGGGATGGGGATTCTCACTTCCCCATCGACTTGACTTAATATCAATAATAAAAAAAAAATAATTTTTTAATTATATTTAATATATTTTATATATTAAAATATATTAAAAGAACAAAGAAGAGGCCGTTTAAACTAAACTAATTGATTAAGTTTTAAATGTGTTTTATAATCCATTATTTTAAAAAATTATTATCATTATATAAACTAACTCTTTAACCCAATAAAGTTAATAAAAGCCCTTTATTATATTACATTTTTAGGTAGTTATATGATGAATGCGCCAATTTTGAGTGATCTATTTTAAATCCTATGTTTCGATTGGAAGATGGGTGAAGATATAATATATATTAATTTTAAAATTTATAAAGTATTTTTTGAAGTACGGTACAATTTATATTTATATCTAAATTATTTTATACGATTGATACGCCCATCCTAATACCTAACTTAAATTGGTTTACTAAATCTTAAACACAAATTCTCTACACAACGAAAAAACCTAACGATTAATACAAAACTAACTATGCAAATATTTACATAAATCTTTTGAGTGTATCGCTGAAATTGTGTTATATAAAAATTATATTTTTTTCTTCATCGATAAAATGCATTTTTTGTTTTAGATTAATAAAAGAAATGATAAAAGAAATGAATCATTAAAAAATGCAAAAGAGACAGAGCATTGTTTTTAGTTCTATCTATGGGCTTAAGTAAAAATTATCTAGTTACAACTGTTACATTTTACTTTTAGGAGAGCATAATAACCTACGAAAAACCACATTGTTAGTTCAGTTAAATAAAACGGACATCCTAAAATAAATAAATAAAAAGATAATAATAAGAATAAATAAATAAAAAGATAATAATAAGAATAATAAATATTTTTAACGAAAACATTTTAATCCCAAAATTTAAAACAAGTTTTTATTCATCAATTAAAATGGTTTCCTAAAAAAGTATTGCATTGAATTAACTCCTTAAATCTCGACGATTGAATAAAAATAGGTTATTATGATTTCGAATAAGCCGCTATGGTGAAATCGGTAGACACGCTGCTCTTAGGAAGCAGTGCTAGAGCATCTCGGTTCGAGTCCGAGTGGCGGCATGACATCTTCTAAAAGAGTAAGTCCTATAATGAATTCAATTCCCGATTTCAATTCCTATAATTGAGGAACCCCCTATTAATTTAATAATTTTTATGATATTTTCAACTTTAGAGCATATATTAACTCATATATCCTTTTCGATCGTTTCAATTGTAATTACAATTCATTTGATAACTTTATTGGTCGATGAAATCGTAGGACTATATGATTCGTCAGAAAAGGGAATGATAGCTACTTTTTTCTGCATAACAGGATTATTAGTTATTCGTTGGATGTATTTTGGGCATTTACCATTAAGCGATTTATATGAATCATTCATTTTTCTTTCGTGGAGTTTTTCCATTATTCATATGATTCCGTATTTTAAAAAACATAAAAAACATTTTAGCGCAATAACCGCGCCAAGCGCTATTTTTACTCAAGGTTTTGCTACTTCGGGTCTTTTAACTGAAATGCATCAATCCGCAATATTAGTACCTGCTCTCCAATCCCATTGGTTAATGATGCACGTAAGTATGATGGTATTAAGCTATGCAGCTCTTTTGTGTGGATCATTATTATCCCTAGCCCTTCTAGTCATTACATTTCGAAAATTCATAAGAATTCTTAGTAAAAGCAATAATTTAGTAAATGAGTCATTTTACTTTGGTGAGATTCAATACGTAAACGAAAGAAACAATGTCTTACGAAACACTTCTTTTATTTCGTCTCCAAATTATTACAGGTATCAATTGATTCAACAATTGGATCGGTGGAGTTATCGTATTATTAGTCTAGGGTTTATCTTTTTAACCGTAGGTATTCTTTCGGGAGCAGTATGGGCTAATGAAGCATGGGGCTCATATTGGAATTGGGATCCAAAGGAGACTTGGGCATTTATTACTTGGACCATATTCGCGATTTATTTACATATTAGAACAAATAAAAATTTTGAAAGTGTAAATTCTGCAATTGTGGCCTCAATGGGCTTTCTTATAATTTGGATATGCTATTTTGGGGTTAATCTATTAGGAATAGGATTGCATAGTTATGGCTCATTTACATTAACATCTAATTGAATTGAATTAAAGGACTTTACTTGACGAATATAAACATAGGACGGCATACGTGTATATATACGCAAACTTCATGTAAACCATCAAGAACCATTTGAATCAAGTAATGGAAATGGAATGATTCAAATGGTTCTCACAAATGCCAAACATATCTGGTTAGAATATAATTCCAATTTGTTATTTAACTTAAGAGAATAAAAAAGACTTAGGATTTTGGTTTAATCTTTTGGTTTACTCACAAAAACTATCTATAAAAAAAAATTGGATATAATAGCTTCGACTTTGTCAACTGATAATGATAAAACGAAATCGGGATAAACACCAATACCTATTACTGGTAAAAGAATAGAGATCGAAACAAATAATTCTCGCGGTCCAGAATCTAAAAAATAAGAGTTTGGGTCATTAAAAAGCTTGTATCCATAGAACATCTGGCGTAACATAGATAATGAATAAATAGGAGTTAATATCATTCCAATTGCCATTACAAAAGTAATTAATATTTTTGTCATTAAAAAATATTTTTGGCTAGTAAGTATTCCAAAAAAAACTATCAATTCAGCAACAAAACCGCTCATGCCCGGTAATGCAAGAGAAGCCATTGATAAGATACTGAAAGTCGTGAATATTTTTGGAATTGCGACAGCCATTCCGCCCATTTCGTCGAGATAAACAAGACGTATTCTATCATAACTCGTTCCGGCCAAGAAAAAAAGCGCAGCGCCAATAAATCCGTGAGAGATTATTTGTAAAATGGCTCCGTTGAGTCCTGTATCGCTTATAGAACCAATTCCTATAATTATGAAACCCATATGAGATACAGAGGAATAGGCTATTCTTTTCTTTAAATTACGCTGACCAAGAGATGTTGAAGCTGCATAGATTATTTGAATTGTGCCTACTATCATCAACCAGGGAGAAAATATAGAATGGGCGTGGGGTAATAATTCCATATTGATTCGAACTAATCCATATGCTCCCATTTTTAATAAGATTCCGGCTAAAAGCATACAAGTACTGTAATGTGCCTCTCCATGGGTATCTGGTAACCATGTATGTAAGGGTATAATCGGTGATTTGACAGCAAAAGCAATAAGAAATCCAATATAGAATATTATTTCTAGTGCTACAGGATACGATTGATTAGCCGATGTTTCAAAATTTAATGTTGGTTCATTGGAACCATATAAACCAATACCCAGAACTCCCATTAATAAAAAAACGGAACTTCCAGCAGTGTACAAAATAAATTTTGTAGCTGAATACAAACGTTTCTTTCCCCCCCACATGGATAGAAGTAGATAAACTGGAATTAATTCTAACTCCCACATGATGAAAAAAAGTAAAAGGTCTCGGGACGAAAATAGTCCTATTTGACCGCTATACATTGCTAACATCAAGAAATGGAATAGTCGGGAATCTCGAGTAACGGGCCGAGCCGCTAAAGTAGCTAAAGTTGTGATAAATCCTGTCAGTAAAATAGGTCCTATAGAAATTCCATCTATTCCCAAGCTCCAGTAAAAATCAAAAAAATCGATCCATTTAAAATCCTCTGTCAGTTGCATTAATGGATCATCCAATTGGAAACGATAACCGAATGCATAGGTTGTTAGAAGGAGTTCTATTAAACATATACATATTGTATACCAACGAATTACCTTATTTCCTCTATGAGGGAGAAAGAAAATTAAGGAACCCGCTAATATTGGCAAAACTACAACTAGCGTTAACCAAGGAAAATAATTCATGGTAAAAACAAGATAAACTTGGACCAGAAAAACCCGCGCTCAAAACAAATATTTGTTTTGAGCGCGGGTTTTTGTCGGTAAGGGTAAAAAAAAAAATCAAATGTATTCAAGTAGGTTTTTCTGGAACGTATTAATAAGCTAGACCCATACTTCGAGTGGTTTCATGCCATAAATAAACTCGAACACTCAAGAAATCCGTTGGACAGGCGGATTCACATCTCTTACAACCGACACAGTCCTCTGTTCTTGGAGCAGAAGCAATTTGCTTAGCTTTACATCCGTCCCAAGGTATCATTTCTAATACATCCGTTGGGCAGGCTCGCACACATTGAGTACACCCTATACACGTATCATAAATCTTTACTGAATGTGACATTGGATCTATAAATTTTTTAATGTCATAAATTTTCGATCTAGTAAACTTGTAAATGAATCATATATTTAGACACCAGATGAATCAATAATTTATCAGAATTTTTCTAATCAATCTACTTCTGGATCTACTCGTGCGATAGAGCCAAGATACTTTGATTTCTTACATTTTCGAAAACATGTATTATACGTAATGTATGGTCATGGTAATTCGAATTATAATTTATATTATTAATACTACCTATTCAACAAATTCGATTGATTGATACGAGTTGATTTTCTGTTACGATAAATTGATGAAACAATAGCCGGGCCAATAGCTGCTTCAGCGGCTGCAATAGCTATAACAAAAATTGAGAAAATATTTCCTTTTAATTGGCGGTTATCAAAAAAATCAGAAAATGTTACAAAATTTATATTAACCGCATTCAGTATAAGTTCAAGACACATAAGGGCTCTAACCATATTTCGGCTCGTGATCAATCCATAGATACCGATAGAAAATAAGTAGGCACTCAAAACAAGTACATGTTCGAGCATCATTGACCAACTCCTTATCAATTTCGATTAATTTCAATATGAACTGAACAACAATTCAACAGATTCAATTGACTAGAATAAACAAAAGTACGGAACAAAGGAATATATTGTATTGGTAATAGAATAAATAGATTGAATAAAATAATTTATATTTTATACATAAACAATCTTTAATTGAAGGGAAATAAATGTAATAAAACAGAATAGAGTTTAATTTGGATTTCTGTTGCTAATTCTATAGATTTATTACTGTCGCGCCACGGCAATTGCACCTATCAAGGCGGCTAAAAGAATTATCGAAACGAATTCAAATGGAAGAAAAAAATCTGTTGATAAATGAATTCCAATTTGTTGACTATTACTTATCAAATCTTGCTCTATAATCTGGTTTGATCTTGTAGTCCAAATAATCCCATACCATGACGTATCTGTAATAGTAATCATGAGTAAAACAAAAATACTTGTACAAACTGACAAAGTAACCCCATCCCCAATGGTCCAAAGATTAAAATCTTTGTAATAGTCTGAACCATTCATGAACATCACAGCAAATACGATTAAAACATTTATAGCTCCCACGTAAATAAGGAGTTGTGCAGCAGCTACAAAATAGGAGTTTAATAGAATATAAAATAAGGATATACAAACAAGAACCAGTCCCAATGAAAAGGCAGAATAAATGGGATTGGTAAATAATACCACTCCTATACCTCCTAGTATAAGAACCGATCCTAGAAAGACTAAAAGAAAATCATGTATTGGTCCGGGCAAATCCATTATATGTAAAATAAGAGATAAATAAATCTAAATGTTTTTCATGACCTTATTGAGACCCGACCAGAAATTTTTTTATGATTTTTTAGCAATTCCTAATTTAATCCTAAGTAAATAAATAATAATAAATACTAAGGGATATGCATAAATGTAAGTACAATTATTGGACTAATTTCATTCTTTATCTGAAAGAATAGTTCTAATTCGAAACTATATATTTTTAAATAAAATATATACAGATATATTAATTACTGAATTTTCAATCCAAACTAAGACGTGATTCTTACTAACCAATCAATAGTTGGGATTTGTAGTTATTGACCAAACAAAACGAAAGAAAAGCCCTATTCCTTTAGATTAGATCAAAACCGAACCTTAATATTAGTAAATTAATTAGAAATTATTCTTTAATTAAAATTAAGAGATTTCTTTTTTTTTTCATTTTTTATTTGAGGAGAATTAAAAATTGTTCGAATTGTATAATCGTCAATTACTGACATCGGTAAACGACCCAAAGCAATTTGATTATAATTCAATTCGTGACGATCATAAGTAGAAAGTTCATATTCTTCAGTCATTGATAAACAATTTGTTGGACAATACTCAACGCAATTACCACAAAATATACAGACTCCGAAATCAATACTGTAATTAAGCAACCGTTTCTTGCGAATATCAGTTTCCAATTTCCAATCAACAACGGGTAGATCTATAGGACATACACGAACACATACTTCACAAGCAATACATTTATCAAATTCAAAATGTATTCGACCGCGGAAACGCTCCGCGGTGATTAATTTTTCATAAGGATATTGAATAGTTACGGGTAAACGATTTGCGTGGGATAAAGTAATCATGAAACTTTGACCAATGTACCTTGCAGTTCGTACTGTTTGTTGACCATAATTCATGAACCCAGTTACCATAGAGAACATATCGTTAATATATATATATGAATAATTTTATGTTTGTTTATTTCTCTTGTTTGAGACAAGTTGTGAATATAGAACGTTACTTTAGAGTGAAAAGAGTTGGGAAGAAGTTGTTAATAATAGATTACCGAGAGAAATAGGTAAAAGAAATTTCCACCCAAGATTCAATAGTTGGTCCATTCTTAACCTCGGTAAAGTCCATCTTGTTGTGATAGGAATGAACAAGAACAAATAAGTTTTAGCTAATGTAATAAAGATACCAATTGTCGCTCCAAAAACTCCACATGTTTTATTTATTTCAAAAAGCTCAGAAACATATATGTCCGGAATAGAGATATTCCAACCTCCCAAGTAAAGAACTGTTACAAATAATGAAGAAACTAATAGGTTTAGATAGGAAGCAACGTAAAATAAACCAAATTTTATACCCGAGTATTCGGTTTGATAACCTGCTACTAATTCTTCTTCTGCTTCTGGTAAATCAAAAGGTAATCTCTCACATTCTGCTAGGGAAGAAATGATAAAAATGATAAACCCTATAGGCTGACGCCACAAATTCCATCCCCAAAAACCGTATTTTGATTGCGCCTCAACTATATCAATTGTACTTGAACTATTAGATAATTATAGTCGGTGATATCATCACTGTTACCATCGCTATTACAGAACCGTACATGAGATTTTCACCTCATACGGCTCCTTGAAGGCCATAAATAAATCTAAGGACCACGTCAGTATTATTTTATCTTGATATGCTTGTAGGGTGGATAAGGTCAAAATCTATCGGACGGTCCAAAATTAGACCAATTGAATTCTGTCTGTTATAATTATTTTAATTTAAAATTAAATAATAAATAAAAAAGTACTTCTGAATTGATCTCATCCTTTTTTTAATAATTTCAATTCTTCTTTGGTGAGTAATAACTTAATTGTTCAATAAAATACTTCTTGTAGAAATATCAATAACCCGTTGGTTTCACTTACAAAAAATAATTCTATATTAATTCATAAATTATGCTAAAATTATATATCTATTAATATGTATATGGGAAAGAATAAAAGTAAAAACGAATAAAAAAGATATCTTTTTTATTTTTTATTGGAATTGGATTTCTTTCTCTTTTTTTTTTTTTTTCGTTCCTATTCTTCTTTCTATTTCTGATAAAAAGAGGGCTTACAAAATAAAGTAAAGGATTATTTCGTTCCCAATAGTTATTTATTTAATCGGTGGATAGGAGCATACTCTGGATTGGAATCGTGTCGTGGGGAGTACTGCCTGATCATTTCTACCAACTTAAAGCCCCAATTAGTATTCTTTGTTTGTATATTATGTAAAAATGTCCTTTTCGAGAATTTACATAATCTCCATTACTAATCCTTTACATATCTTGGTGTTTCTAACCATCCACTAGTTTTTGCTCAACCACCCTTTATGGTAATACATAACAATGATAATGAAAACTCAATACGGTTGATCTTTTGAGCCCGCTTCAAGTCAGGATGACTAATCAACCAATCTTGGGGGAAACGGTCTCTTCTGTTTATGTTTATTTCCGCTTAACTCTCTAACTCTTATACATAGAAAATGAGACTCAATCTTTTTACTGCGAATTTATATATAAGCCGTTTTCTTTCACTCATATAACTATTTTATTTAGTTCATCAATCCGAATAATGAATAAAAAAAAATGAAGATATCTACTCAATTCATTCCAACCCTTTCCTTTAAAGGAAGAAGTAGAGAAAAGTTTATGTCTATGTATCAACGAATCGCACGTAGAGATATTGATAACACACATAAAGTTAATGGTATTTCATAACTAATCGATTGAGCAGCAGCTCGTAGACCACCCAAAAAGGAATATTTATTATTTGACCCGTATCCTGACATAAGAAGTCCAATTGGAGCAATACTGGAAATGGCAATCCATAAAAAAACACCGATATTGAGATCCGCTAAAACAAGGTGATAGCCGAAAGGAACTACTGAATAGCTTACTAAAATTGATATGACTGCTATAGATGGCCCGATACTGAATAAACGAATATCCCCCCTAGATGGAAGAAGATTTTCTTTGAAAAGCAGTTTTGTCCCATCTGCCAGAGCTTGAAGAACTCCCAAAGGGCCAGCATATTCAGGTCCAATACGTTGTTGTATCCCTGCGGATATTTCTCTTTCTAACCATACAATTACCAGTACGCCTATTATGATTCCCACTACAAGAGTTAAAATAGGAATAAGCACCCATATAATTCCATAAACCTCTTTAAAAAATTCTAATCTAGAAAAAGAATCGATATCTTGTATTTCTCGTGTATCAATCATCATTTCAACGATCAACTTCTCCCATAATAATATCTATACTACCTAGTATCGTCATAATATCAGCCAATTTCATTCTTTTAACTAACTGAGGAAGAATTTGCAAATTGATAAAACCCGGCGGGCGAATTTTCCATCTCCAAGGAAAACCACTCTGATCCCCTATCATAAAAATTCCCAATTCTCCCTTTGGGGCTTCGACTCTCACATAAAGTTCTTGTTTCGGCAATTCAAATGTGGGAGAAGGTTTTTTACTAATAAATCGATATTCAAAATCATTCCATTCCGGATTCCTTTCTCTATCAAAGTATCGTATTTCTAAATTCTCATAGGGACCCCCTGGAATTCCTTCCAGGGCCTGCTGAATAATTTTTATGGATTCTATCATTTCACCAATTCGGACTAGATAACGAGCCAATGAATCTCCTTCTTTTTGCCACTGTACTTCCCAATCAAATTCGTCGTAACACTCATAATGATCAACCTTACGAAGATCCCATTGTATTCCGGAAGATCGCAGCATTGGTCCCGATAAACCCCAATTTATTACTTCCTCTCTACCAATAATGCCTACTCCCTCGACTCGTTCTAAAAAAATAGGATTTCGTGTAATAAGTTTTTGATATTCAGAAACTCTTGTTAAAAAATAATCGCAGAAATCCAAACATTTATCTATCCAGCCATGAGGTAGATCGGCCGCTACTCCTCCGATACGAAAATAATTATGCATCATTCTCATACCGGTGGCAGCTTCGAATAGATCATATACAAATTCTCTTTCTCTGAAAATATAGAAAAAGGGGGTTTGTGCACCAATATCCGCCATAAAAGGACCGAGCCATAACAGATGAGAAGCTATACGACTCAACTCCAACATAATTATTCTGATATAGCTGGCTCTTTTAGGTACTTGAATATTTCCCAACTGTTCCGGTCCATTTACGGTTATTGCTTCTGTGAACATAGTAGCTAAATAATCCCAACGTGTTACATAAGGCAAATATTGTATAATTGTTCGGTTTTCCGCAATTTTTTCCATCCCTCGGTGTAAATAACCCAATATTGGTTCACAGTCAATAACATCTTCACCATCTAAAGTAATGATGAGTCGAAGAACACCATGCATTGATGGGTGGTGAGGGCCCATATTGACTATCATGAGGTCTTTTCTTGTAGCTGGTATATTCATAGATTTTTCCTCGATTCATTCTTTCATGAATTGCTGAAAACAAAAAAAAGTTCATTAAAATTCAAGATCTAATAAATCAAATAATTCAAAATGACTCATCAAATTAACGAGTTTTTGACTCCCGAATATCCAACCGATTAATTAATTCTTTATAACATATTCTATTTTTCTTTGACAAATAAGACAGTAGTCGTTGGCGTTTTCCCAGAATTTTACGCAAACCTCTCTGAGATAAATAGTCTTTTTTGTGTAATTCTAAATGTGAAGTAAGTCTTCGTATCCTATTGGTGAAACTAACTATTTGAAATTCAACAGATCCTCTTTTTTCTTCTTTTTCTTCTTGTGAAATAACTGAGATGAATGAATTTTTTACCATAAAATGAAATCTTATCCCCTCCCTCTTTTTATTTTAAAATATTTTTATTGATAGATATCTTTATTGATCAGTAATAATAATGCACCTCATTTTTATTTGGTATATACAATAATCTTAATTTCTTTATTAATTTATAATATTTTTTAATAAAATTTAATCAATCCGATTTTGATTTTTAAATTGGATTTGAAGGGGTATACATTGAAAGGGTATACAAAGGGGTGGTTGTTTTCTGCACTCATAAAAGATAAAAAATTAGACTTAAAATAAAATAAGAATATTTTATTGATTCATTTTTAGATCTAATTGATATGTCATTTAATTAGTATCATGTATCAGAATGGAATATAAGACAATGTATGTGTGCATCTCTTTGTCGTCATAGAACAGATATGGTATGGGAAATATAGGAAAAATGTACTTTTAATGAATTTAAAATCGCGGATACATATGTATCCTTAACATACTGAAACGACTGCTATTATTGGTATTAAACCAATAACGATTCATACAAGCTAAATCTTCTAATCGATAATTGGGCCAAAGAAATAACTTAAATTTAATAAGTTTTTTTTTATATTTTTTGCTTTTATCCAAAACTTGACCGTTTACCTTATTCCCATTAGAAAATGCTACATTTCTATGCGTATCATTTCTATTCTTAGAATTGAAACAAATTAGAATTCTCAATTCTCTACGACGTCTAGGCGATAAAATATTTTCAGGAACAAACAAATCATAATGATTTTTATCTCTATTTCCAGTCATCTTTTGATGTTTTGTAATGACTTCATCCGAATTCGTATCAACATGTTTTTTTTCTCGGTATCTTTGATTAATTTGGTGTTTACTTTTATGAACTAATGAAATAGCGATGGTTTGATACATAAAAAATTTTCCATCATTTTTTATAGATAGACGAATTGGTTCAATAATCAAAATTCCCCTTTTAATCAATTCTTTAAGAGTTAAATCTTTATGAATCATCAGAATATCCAGACTCATTTCGCCCCTTTGGATAGAGGATATAGTGATTTCTCTTGGATTTATCAGTCTAAGCAGGAGACAATATACTTTGATGTTATTGATTATTTTTTTATTTAAAGAATCTTCCCATCTCAATTGAAAATGTAAATACTTTTTTAGGAATAAATCAAACTCCGCTTTTGTATTAATCTTGTATTGCTTTTTATTTCTATGTTTTTTTATGTCTGATCCCGTATAATCTTCTTCAACATCTTTTTTTTGATTTGAAAGAGCCGGTTTAAGATCTGCTTGACCCGCGGATTCTTTTTCTCTTTTATTTCGGTTTTGTAATTCAAGAGATTTTTTTTCATTCGATGATATTGATATAAAAGGATCTCTTTTTTTATTTACATTGATTCTTTTGTTTTCACTAGCATTTTCATTTATATTAGAATTTAAAAGTAGTAATTTAATTGGTATAACCCACGGTTTAATTTTATACGTATTAAAAAGTATCATAAACTCTGGGAAAAACCGAAGTTCGAGATTTGATATGGGACGGCTTAGTATTTCTTCATTCATTCCCATCCAATCAAAAAACCCTTTTTTTTTTGATAGATTGATTTCTTGATCTTGCTGAATCGTGAGATAAAAAAGACCCTTCTTATTTATTTTATCAATTATTTGATACCTAGTCTTAGTATATTTCTTACTGTTAGTGTCAGTATCAATATCGATCCAGGCCTCAATACTGACCTTCTTTTTAAGACAAAAATTGATAATTCTCCAATCAAAATATTTTCTATCCGGATTTACCTCCATATCTATAATATCATCTTCTACTAGATAATTGTTGATAGGTATAATAGGAATACCTTCCAGCATATTAAATGATTTTTGTTTATGTGTGTTGTAAAAAATATCTTGGTTATTTTTTACTTGTAATGGCGATCCATAAATAGAAGAGTCCCTCTTATCTTTATAATTAATAAATTTATATGCTAAAAGATCATATCTATATTGTTTTTTAAAATTATCCTTTTGATTCAGTAATGAGTCTGTTTCAAATTTTTTTTTTTTTTCGTATTGAATTAATTGATCTTCTTCATATAAATCACATAAATTTATATTTTGAGCCATACAGTGTTGATTGAATATATTTCGCCATTTTTGGGGTACTAATCTAGACCATTTAATCTGAGATACATCACATTGATCTTGATAATGACTCCTTAACCAATTTTTACATTGATCTATTCCAGAATTGCGAAGATTCTTACCTCTTAATTCAGAATTAAATAGTTCTTGTGTTACAACAAAAGAATCCTTTATTTCATTTTTCAGAAAAATGGGTACTCCGGTATATTGAAAGACAGATTTTAACTTATATAAATATAAATTAATAAGTTGGGTTTGTGATAATTTGTAAAATACATACGCTTGTGAAAAGTAAGATAAGTCATAAAAAGTATTTGAATTCTTGTTACTAATATTACCATTAGAAAGTGACTTTTTTATAGTCGAAATAAAGTAAATTAAACTTTGATTTGTTTTATCAATTCTTTCTTGATTTGCTTCATTATCATTAATGTAGTATTTATTAATAATTTTTTTTGTTGATTCAAGAAAAAGTTGTGTATTGATACTAGGAATATTAATGATACATAAAAAGATGTCTATGTATATCCTTTCAATGAAAAGTTTTATAAAATAATGTGATTTACGGATTAATCGAGCATTTTTTCTTTTTAATATCTGCAAAATATTTTTTTGTGATTCCAATCTTTTATCATCATAACTTATTTTGTTAGAACTAAAATTTCTATCTGGAGTTAAAAATACTTTTTTCTTGTCTTTTGTAATTTTTTCTATTTGATTTATGATTGTGTTTGTTCTATCGGTCAGATCTTGCATTTTTTTTTCTGTTAATGAATAATTTGTCCAATTCTGAGATCTAATTTGAATGGACGATTCATGAATCATTCGATTACTGATTATTGAATCTTTTTTAGTTTCACTCAATTCATATATTTCTCTTACTCCAAATAATAGAATTGGGTTTATTTTTGAGAGTTCTTTTATTATTTCTTTTATAAACAGAATGCTTTTAATGACCCATTTTTTTGTTTCTTCTGAGACATTTAGAAACAATTTAGTTTGTTCTTTTAAAATTCTTAGAATTATAAAACATTTCTTTTTAAATTTTTGAATTTTTTTTTTGAGTTCTTTAAAAATGGGTTCAAAAAATGAAAGTTGTTTCCTGGGAGAACCAAAAGGTAGTTCAGCTTCCATTCCAAAAATTGTTAAAAAACAAAAATCATTTTTTTTTTTTTGCCCTTTCTTTTTCATTGGATCGTTATAAGGGGCTCGTAGCTTAGATCTGTGCCAAGGTTTAAGACGAAAGGGAAATAGGATTTTGATCTGAATACCGTCTGTTAACCAGTTTTTTGGAAATTCTTTTTCTGATAATTGAACGCCATTATAGGTACATTTAACATGCATTTCTCTATTCCAATCCTTTAAATCTTCAGACCATTCAGGAAATTGAAATAATAGTATACGGAAAATATTTTTAGCTATTATCAATGAAGGTAATATAATATATTTTCTAAGAATCGATTGGGTTACTAACAAAAAACCTCTTATTACTTGAGCAAGTACAATACTATCCCAGGCTTCTGCGATTTCTATACGTACTTTCGCCTTTCTTTTGTCTTCTTCTTTTTTATCCTCTTCTTTTTTTTTATCACTTTCTTTTGTCTTTTTCTCTGTATAATCCGAAATTTTTAATTCTTTGTTTTTCCACATCAAATTTCTAAAAATTATTTGCATCCGTTCGGAAATATCAAAATAAAAAAAAGGGGATTTGTCTATTCGGTCCAAAAAAAGGGGGGAATGCACATTTGCTTCAAAGAGGTTCCAAGTAACTGTTTTGCGTCTTTGAGCGCGCATGGAGCCTTTTATTATGTCTCGACGAAAATCCGATTGTTGTGAATAACGTATCAAAGCCACTTCGTCCGTTTGATCAGTATTCTTAGTTTCTTGGGTATTAGTATAAGCATCAGTATTCTGTTGGTTATCAGTAAAAATCACTACGCGTTTGGCTTTTCTTGAACGAATCTGGTGATCCTCTACCACACTTTCCTCGGTTTCTCCCTCCAATTGTTCCAAATCGTTGATTAATTTGTATGACCAGCGAGGAACTTTTTTATTAATTTCTTTTA